CTTGAGTTTTGGGTTTTATGGGAGTTGAATTTTAATATTAAGAGTTTAAAGAAATTACTTTTATATAGTATTAAATAATTTTTACATGTTTACTATTTATTTTTATATTATAAAGTTTTATTCTGGCTTGGAATTGTGGTTTTTATTTTGTTTATATGTAAATTTTTGTGTGGATAAATATTGATTTAAATAATCTTTATAAATAATTCATTCGCAGTATGTAAATTTGAATATTAATGAAAATTTGACTTAGAAATATAATTTAGTTTCAACAAAAATTGTGCCAGCAGTTGCGGTTATACAATTGATGCAATCATAATTTTTTAATAAATAGTTAATTGCTAAGTTTTTATATAAATTCAATTTTATTAGGTGAAATTATAAATTTGATAAAATTATTAAATTGTTATTTGAAGCTATTAAATTTTAGTAATAAACTAGGATTAGATACCCTATTATTTAAAATGTAAAATATTTTGTTAAGTTAGTATTAGTTATGATCTTGAAAGCTAAAGATTTTGGCGGTATTTTAGTCTATTCAGAGGAACCTGTCCTGTAATCGATAGTCCACGATAAATTGTACTTATTTTAATTAGTTTGTATATCGTCGTAGTTGAATATTTCATTAGAATTAAAAATGTTCATGATTTTATATAAAAAATTAAATCAGATCAAGGTGCAGCTTATAAATAAGAAGAGATGGGTTACAATAATATTAATTATTAACGGATTTTTAGATGCAAATTTAATTTGAAGGTGGATTTGAAAGTAATAATTTATATTTATTAATTATGATTTTGGCTCTAGAATATGCACATATTGCCCGTCGCTTTCATTTGTAGTTGGAATAAGTCGTAACATAGTAGAGGTACTGGAAAGTGTTTCTTGATATCAAATTAGAGCTTGTTATAAAGCATTTTATTTACATTAAAAAGTTAATTGTGAAAATCAGTTTAATTTGAATTTAAAATTTTATTAATTTTTTTTGTATTGTTTTTGTTTTTAAAATAATAATTATTTTTAGTATTTTTTAGAGAAAAAATTTATTTTATGATAGTTTATAAGTATAGTGATAGAATAATTAAATAATGTTTTTAAATTTTTAAAAGAATAATTAATTTTTAGTACCTTGTGTATCAGGGTTTATTAAATAAATTTTAAATATTTAAATTTCTCGAATTTAAAAGAGCTAAGAAGTTATTTATTTTTATTGTAGAATAAATATTTTAAATAATTTTTTTGTAATGAAACGTTATTCGTTTTTAAATATATCTAGTTTTCTAAGAAATGAATTTAATTCAGGATTTTATTTGAATATTATTATTGTTTATTTTATTCAATTTAAAATACTAATAATTTTAGGGATAAGCTTAAAATTAAATTTTTATAATTTAATATTTTTATTAAGATAAATATAATTAGAATTTTTAATTTTTATTAATATGTAATAATTAATCTTATTTAATTTAATATTTATATTAAATTTAAGTTTTTTATTAGAAATTTTAATTTAATTGTATAGTTGAAGTTATAATGATAAAATTAGTATATTTTTATTTTATATTTAATTTAATTTTTAAGGTTAAGTTAAGGAATTCGGCAAATATTTTTTTCACCTGTTTAATAAAAACATGGCCTTTTGTTAATAATTTAAGGTCTAACCTGCCCAATGATTTATTTAATGGCCGCAGTATTTTGACTGTGCAAAGGTAGCATAATCATTAGTTTCTTAATTAGGGACTGGAATGAATGGTTGGATGAGAAAAAAACTGTCTTTATTTAATTTTATTAGAATTTTATTTTTAAGTTAAAAAGCTTAAATTTAATTTAAAGACGAGAAGACCCTATAGAGTTTAATTTAATTTAAAATATTTATTTTAAAGAATTTAATTATAAATATTTTAAATTAAATTTAATTGGGGTGATTAAGAAATTTAATGAACTTTCTTTTTGTTTTATCATTGATTTATGATTTTGTTGATCCAGATTTTTTGATTATAAGATTAAATTACCTTAGGGATAACAGCGTAATTTTTTTGGAGAGTTCTAATCGATAAAAAAGTTTGCGACCTCGATGTTGGATTAAAATTTAGGATTGGTGCAGTAGCTAATCTTTTAGGTCTGTTCGACCTTTAAAATTTTACATGATCTGAGTTTAAACCGGTGTGAGCCAGGTTGGTTTCTATCTTGAATTTATTATAATATTTTAGTACGAAAGGACCAATTATTAGTAATATTTACTTTTTTTGAATAATATTGTTACTTTGGCAGATTAGTGCATTAAATTTAGAATTTAATTATGTAGTTAAATACAGGTAATACTTGATTTTAAAAGATTATATTTTAATGTTTTTAAGTGGATTGATTTTAATTATTTTTGTTTTAGTAGGTGTAGCTTTTTTAACTTTATTAGAGCGTAAGGTTTTAGGTTATATTCAAATTCGTAAAGGTCCTAATAAGGTAGGTTTTATAGGAATTTTACAACCTTTTAGTGATGCTATTAAATTATTTACTAAGGAACAAATTTATCCTTATATGTCTAATTATTATATTTATTATTTTGCTCCTATTTTTAATTTATTTTTGGCTCTATTAGTTTGGATATGTATACCTTTTGTTTCTGTTTTATTTAATTTTAATTTAGGATTGTTATTTTTTTTATGTGTTTCTAGTTTAGGGGTTTATACTGTTATAATTGCTGGGTGATCTTCAAATTCTAATTATGCTATGTTAGGTGGGTTACGAGCTGTTGCTCAGACTATTTCATATGAAGTTAGTTTATCTTTAATTTTATTATCTTTTTTATTTTTAATTTCTAGATTGAATATACTTGATTTTATTAAATATCAATGTTATATGTGATTTATTTTTTTATGCTTACCGTTGAGAATAATTTGATTTGTTTCTAGATTAGCTGAAACAAATCGTACTCCTTTTGATTTTGCTGAAGGTGAATCTGAATTGGTTTCAGGATTTAATGTTGAATACAGAAGAGGAGGATTTGCTTTAATTTTTTTGGCTGAATATGCTAATATTTTATTTATAAGAATATTATGTTGTATTTTGTTTTTAGGTGGTGATATTTTATCTTTTGTTTTTTTTTTAAAATTAACTTTTATATCATTTTTATGAATTTGAGTACGTGGAACTTTACCTCGTTATCGATATGATAAGTTGATGTACTTAGCTTGGAAAAGATTTTTACCTGTTTCTTTGAATTATTTATTTTTTTTTTCTGGTTTAAAGTTGCTTATTTTTGCTTTAATAATTTAGTTAATAAAATTTAGTATAAAGTTAATAGAGATTTTCACTCTTTTTTATATTTTCAAAATATATACTTATACAAGTTCATTAACTAATTTTTGAATACAATATTGTCTCATATGTTATAAATTATTGGATTAATAATGTAGTAAGAGAAGTAAAGAACTGTTAAAATTTGTCCTGTTAAAATGTAAGGGTCTTCAACTGGGCGTGCTCCAATTCATGTTAATAAAATTACAATTGTTACTATTGATCAAAATAGAATTTTATTAATAGGGTAGAATTGATTACTTTGAATTATTTTATTATTTGTAAATGGTAAAATAAATAGAATTGCAATAGATATTACTAAAGCGATTACGCCTCCTAATTTGTTTGGAATAGATCGTAGAATTGCATATGCAAATAGGAAATATCATTCTGGCTGAATATGTACTGGTGTAACTAATGGATTAGCAGGTGTGAAATTATCAGGATCTCCTAATATATAAGGGTTAATAAGTGTTAATAGAGTTAAAATTGTAATTATAATTAAGAATCCTACAATGTCTTTAATTGAAAAATAAGGATGAAATGGAATTTTATCTAAGTTTCTGTTTAATCCTAAAGGATTATTAGATCCTGTTTGGTGTAGTGCTAATAGATGAATTATTACTAGAGCTGCAATAACAAATGGTAATAAAAAATGTAGTGTAAAAAATCGTGTTAGTGTTGCATTATCAACTGCAAATCCTCCTCAAATTCATTGAACAATTTGTGTTCCTAAATATGGGATTGCTGAAACTAAATTTGTAATAACAGTAGCTCCTCAAAATGATATTTGTCCTCAAGGTAAAACGTAACCTAAAAATGCAGTTGCTATTACAATAAATAAAATTAGTACTCCTACTATTCAAGTTATAACAAAATTATAGGAAGAATAATAGATGCCTCGTCCAATATGTATATAAATACAGATAAAAAAAAATGAGGCTCCATTTGCATGTAATGTTCGAAGTAATCATCCATAATTTACATCACGACAAATATGAGTAACTCTATTAAAAGCTATTTCGATATTAGCTGTATAATGTATAGCTAGGAATAGTCCTGTTAAAATTTGAATTATTAGACATAAACCTAAAAGGGAACCAAAATTTCATCATGTAGAAATGTTTCTTGGTGATGGTAAGTCAATTAGTGAATTATTAACAATTTTAAATAAGGGGAGAGAAGTTCGTAAAGGTTTTTTCATTAGTTTATTTGTCGTAAAGGTCCATATTTAATATTAGAAATTTTAACTACTGCAATTAAAGTAATAAATAGATATAAAATAATTACAGCTAATATAGAATTAAATGGGAAATTTAAAAATTTTGTTAAAACTAAACTAAAATTAAAGTTATCAATATTTTGTAGTCTAAAATTTCAGTATTCAATGAAATATTGGTCTGTAAAAATAGTTAAAATTATTGATAAAGTTAATATAGTTGTAATTATTAATATTAAATTTTTAGAGTGTCTAAATTTTTCATTTGATGCAATTCTTGTTATGTAAATAAATAATACAAGTATTCCACCAATTATAATTAGGAATAAAATGTATCTAAATCAAAAATTGAATCTTATTAAACCTGAGATTAGTGAAATACATAAAACTTGTATTAATAGTGTTAATCCTATAGATATAGGGTGATTAACTATAACAATAGCAATAGAAAGAATTATTGTTGAATTTAATAGTATTAGTATAATTCAGGGAATAGTTTATTTAAAATATTAGTTTTGGAGACTAATGATAGGAAGTTTTTCTTTTCTCTGAGTTTTAAAAGTAAAGTACTTATTTTTGGTTTACAAGACCAATATTTTATTTAAATTATTAAAACTACTAATGTCAATTTTTTTATTTTTTTCTATTTTTATGTACTTAATGGGAATTTTAGGTTTTTGTATAAAGCGTAAACATTTATTAATAATGCTTCTTAATTTAGAATTTATTGTTTTATCTTTATATTTTAATATATTTATTTATTTAAGAGCATTTGATTATGAATTTTATTTTAGAATAATTTTTTTAACTATAAGAGTTTGTGAGGGAGCGTTAGGTTTATCTATTTTGGTTTCTTTGATTCGAACTCATGGAAATGATTATTTTCAATCTTTTAATGTTTTATGATAAAATTTTTATTAATAATAATTTTTATGATTCCTTTAAGTTTTAATAAAAAATTATTTTGATTAAATCAATTTATTTATTTTATTTTATTTTTATTTTTTTTTGTAAATTTTAGATTTGATTATATATTTAATAATGTTAGATATTTTTTAGGTTGTGATTTGTTAAGATTTGTTATAATTTTATTAACTATTTGGATTTGTTCTTTAATAATTATAGGAAGAAGAAAGTTATTTAAGATTAATAATTTTTATAATTTATTTTTGTTTGTAAATTTAATATTATTAATTTCTTTATTTTTAACTTTTTCTTCAATAAATATATTTATTTTTTATTTATTTTTTGAGATAAGTTTAATTCCAACTTTGCTATTAATTATAGGGTGAGGGTATCAACCTGAACGTTTACAGGCTGGAGTTTACTTATTATTTTATACTTTATTTGCTTCTTTGCCTATAATGATTTCAATTTTTTATATTTATAATACTAGTTATAGACTGGATTATTTTTTTTTAAATTATAATTATGATTCTTTATTTATATATATATGTGTAAACATAGTTTTTTTTGTTAAAATGCCTTTGTATTTTGTACATTTATGGTTACCTAAGGCTCATGTTGAGGCTCCTGTTTCTGGGTCAATAATTTTAGCTGGAGTAATATTAAAGTTAGGGGGTTATGGTTTATTACGATTTATAAAGTTATTTTTAATTGTAGGTTTAAAGTTTAATATTGTAATTATTATCATTAGTTTAGTAGGTGGATTTTTTGTTTCTTTAATTTGTTTACGACAAACTGATATTAAATCTTTAATTGCATATTCTTCTGTTGCACATATGGGGATAGCTTTAGGTGGAATTTTAACTTTAAATTATTGAGGGATATCAGGTGCTTTAGTAATTATACTAGCCCATGGTTTATGTTCTTCAGGTTTATTTTGTTTAGCTAATATTACTTATGAACGAGTAGGTAGACGAAGTTTATTTATAAATAAGGGAATAATTAATTTATTACCAAGAATAAGACTATGATGGTTTTTATTTTGTTCTTCTAATATGGCTGCTCCTCCTTCATTAAATTTACTTGGTGAAATTATATTAATTAATAGACTTGTAAGTTGAAGATTTTTAAGTATAATTAGTCTTTCATTGATTTCATTTTTTAGAGCTGCTTATTCTTTATATCTTTATTCTTATACTCAACATGGTAAATTTTATTCAGGTTTATATTCTTTTTCTAGTGGTTATATAAATGAATATTTATTGTTGTTTTTACATTGAGTTCCTTTAAATTTATTAATTTTAAAGGGTGAATATTTTACTATTTGAATTTACTTAAATAGTTTATATAAAATACTGATTTGTGGTGTCAGAGAAATAAATTATTTTATTTTAGGTAATTTTATCTATTTGTTTGATTTATTCAGTTTTATTTTTGTTTTTAAGAGTTTCATTATTTTTAACAAGAATTTATTTTATAATTATTGATTATTCTTTAATACTAGAATATGAAATATTAACTTTAAATTCTTCAAGAGTTTTAATAACTATTTTATTTGATTGGATATCTTTACTTTTTATAAGATTTGTATTATTTATTTCTTCTATAGTAATTTATTATAGAATAGAATACATAAGAGGTGATTTAAATATTAATCGATTTATTATACTAGTTATAATATTTGTTTTATCAATAATATTATTAATTATTAGACCTAATTTAATTAGAATTTTATTGGGGTGAGATGGTTTGGGACTTGTTTCTTATTGTTTAGTAATTTATTACCAAAATGTAAAATCTTATAATGCTGGTATAATTACTGCTTTATCAAATCGTATTGGTGACGTAGCTTTATTAATATCAATTGCTTGAATATTAAATTATGGTAGTTGGAATTATATTTATTATTTAGATTTTATAAAGGAAGATTTTTGTATAGGTTTAATTTTATGATTAGTAGTATTAGCCGCTATAACTAAAAGAGCTCAAATCCCTTTTTCTTCTTGATTACCTGCGGCAATAGCTGCCCCTACTCCTGTATCTTCATTAGTTCATTCTTCTACCTTAGTAACAGCTGGAGTTTATTTATTAATTCGTTTTAATTTTGCTATAAGTTTTAATTTAATATTTTTTTTATTGTTTATTTCTAGATTAACAATATTTATAGCGGGGTTGGGGGCTAATTATGAATTTGATTTAAAAAAGATTATTGCTCTTTCTACTTTAAGACAATTAGGTTTAATAATAAGAATTTTAGCTTTAGGAGAATATAAATTGGCTTTTTTTCATTTATTAACTCATGCTTTATTTAAGGCTTTACTATTTATGTGTGCTGGTTGTATAATTCATAATTTACTTAATTGTCAAGATATTCGTTTTATAGGAGGCTTAGTTAATTTTATACCTTTAACATGTAGATTTTTTTTTATTTCAAATATGGCTTTATGTGGGTTACCTTTTTTATCAGGATTTTATTCAAAGGATTTAATTTTAGAAATTGTTTCAATAAATTATTTAAATATTTATATTTATTTAATTTATTTTATTTCTACTGGATTAACTGTATGTTATACTTTTCGGTTGATTTACTATGTTTTGTTAGGAGACTTTAATTTTGTGTCTTTAAGTTCAATTTCTGATTTGGGTTATACTATATTAAAGGGTATAAGAGGTTTAATTTTATTTGTTGTTTTTGGGGGTAGAATATTAATATGATTAATATTTCCAACTCCTTATTTTATTTGTTTACCTTTTTTAATAAAAATAATAACTTTAATTGTTGTTTCTTTAGGTGCTTGACTTGGTTATGAATTATCAAAGTTTTCTTTATCTTATAATTTGAAGAGTAAGGAAATGTTAAAGTTAACTTTATTTTTTGGGTCTATATGAAATATACCTTTTATTTCTACTTTTGGAGTTAATTATTATCCTATTTATTTAGGGGGACAATTATATAAAAAATTAGATCAAGGTTGATCAGAATTTTTTGGAAGTCAAAATATTTTTAAAAATTTAAAGGATTCTTCTTTATTTTTTCAAATTTTATATAATAATAATTTAAAGGTTTATATAATTTTATTAGTGTTATGAATTTTTATTTTATTAATTTATTTTTAACTTAAATAGCTTATAAATTAGAGCATAATATTGAAGATATTAGGGAAATATATTTTATTTTTAAGTATTTATAAAAATTAAAATTTTAATTTTACAATGAAAATGTAATGTTTTGCTTAAACTATATAAATAGAAATATTAACGGAATTGCACCGCTAAAGATAAAAGTTAGAAGCTTTTTCTTGAATTTCATATTTCTTTAATTGGAGATTTTCTCAATGATACCATTAACAGTGGTATACCTCTTATTTGGTTTCAATTAAGAATAGAATTAAATAAGGGTGGAAATCACCAAACTTTTAGGTCGAAACTAAATACAATATTTTGTTTCTTATTTTAAGATAAATTGATTGAATCAATACTTTTTAAATGCAAATTAAATGTTATAATTAACTATTATCCTAGTGTGCTCAATTTAAAGCTCCTTGATTTCATTCATGATAAAGTCCTAAGAGAAGAATAAATAAGAAGAAAAATAAAATTATTAAGTAATTAGAAACGTTTGCTAATTTTATGGTTACAATAAAAGGTAATAATAAAGTAATTTCTACATCAAAAATTAAGAAAATAATAGCAATTAAAAAGAATTGTAGAGAAAATGGTAAACGTGAAGATGACTTAGGGTCAAATCCACATTCAAATGGAGAATTTTTTTCTCGGTCTGAAAAAGTTTTTTTTGATAAGATTCTTGCTAAAACTATTACAATAGTACTTAATGTTAAAATTAAAATGCCAGTAGTTAATATTACTAGAATTATTTATACTAAATTTAATTAGATTTTTTGATTGGAAATCAAATATAATACTTTATATTATATAAATAATTATCTACCTCATCAATAAATTGAGATGTAAAGAAATAATCAAACTACATCAACAAAATGTCAATATCAAGCTGCAGCTTCAAATCCGAAGTGGTGAATAGATGAAAAGTGATTTTTATAATGACGGTATAAACAAACAGCTAAAAATGTTGTACCAATAATTACATGTAAACCATGGAATCCTGTTGCTATAAAAAAACATGATCCATAAACAGAATCTGAAATACAAAATGGTGCTTCAATGTATTCATAAGCTTGAAGTATAGTAAAGTAAATTCCTAGTAAAACTGTAATAGCTAATCCTTGAAGACCTTGCTTATAGTTATTTTCTATTAATCTATGATGAGCTCATGTAACTGTTAAACCTGATGTTAATAGAATTAATGTATTTAATAATGGAATTTGTATAGGATTAAAAGGTTGAATACCCTTAGGAGGTCAATTTATACCTAATTCAACAGAAGGTGTTAATCTTCTATGAAAAAATCCTCAGAAGAATGATACAAAAAAGAATACTTCTGAAGTAATGAATAAAATTATACCTCATCGTAAACCTATAGTTACATTATATGTATGTAATCCTTGGAATGTACCTTCTCGAACTACATCTCGTCATCATTGATATATAATTAATATAGTAATAATTGTTCCTAATAGGAATAAATTATTATTGTAGAAATGGAATCATTTAATTAATCCAATTATTGTAATTATAGCTCCTAAAGCTCCTGTTAATGGTCAAGGTCTAACATCTACTAGATGAAATGGGTGATTTTTGTGTGCTGACATTAGGTTACTTCTCTAGAATATAAAGTTCTTAATACTGCAAATACATAAGATTGAATAATAGCAACTGCTGATTCAAGAACTAATAAAAGTAATTGAGTAAAAATTAAGAAATTAAGTATAAGTAAACTTAATGAGGGACCTGTGTTACCAAGTAAAGTTATTAATAAATGACCTGCTATTATATTAGCCATTAATCGAACTGCTAATGTTCCAGGTCGAATTACATTTCTAATTGTTTCAATACATACTATAAAAGGTATTAAAACAGGTGGTGTACCTTGAGGTACTAAATGAGCTAATATATGTGTTGTGTTATTGATTCAACCATAAATTATAAAACTTAATCATAAAGGTAGGGCTAAGGTGATTGTTAATACTATATGTCTTGTTCTTGTAAAAATATAGGGGAACAAACCTAAAAAATTATTGAATATAATTATTGCAAATAATGAAGTAAAGATTAAAGTATTTCCTTTAATTTTATTATTAATTAAAATTTTGAATTCATTATGAAGAGTAGTTATAATTTTAATTCATAAAAAATTTATTCGTGATGGAATTAATCAGAATATTGAAGGGATTAAAAGTAATCCTAAAAATGTTCTTAATCAATTTAGTCTTATATTAAAATTTGTTGAAGGGTCAAATGATCTAAATAAATTTGTTATCATTTTCAATTAATTTTTTTTATAATTTTTTGTGTTGTTGATGATTTAACTGGATACTTAAAAGAAAAGTAATTTATAGAATTGAATATAATAAAAATTATGGAAAATATAATAAATAGAAATAATCAATTAATAGGGGCTATTTGTGGAATTAAAAGTTATTAATGAATTAATTATTTTAGTTTGACAAACTAACGTTATATTGTTAACTAAACTTTTCCATTAGAAGTAAGTGCTAATTTACTATTATATGGTTTAAGAGACCACTACTTGCTTTCAGTCATCTAATGAGGCTTCTGCTATCTTAAAGATTCATTTTACAAAGTAATTAGAAGAAATTCTTTCAATTACAATTGGTATAAATCTATGATTAGCTCCACAAATTTCTGAACATTGGCCAAATAATAAACCTGCTCGATTCATTAAAAATCTAATTTGATTTAAACGACCTGGAGATGCATCTACCTTTACTCTTAAAGATGGAATTGTTCATGAGTGAATAACATCAGCAGCTGTTACTATTATTCGAATTTGTGTATTAAAAGGTAGAACTACTCGATTATCAACATCTAATAAACGAAATTGATTTATTTTAGCATTTTCTATTGTTAATATATATGAATCAAATTCGACAGTTTTAAAGTCTGTATATTCATACGATCAGTATCATTGATGTCCAATTGATTTAATTGATATTAGTGGGTTATTAATTTCATCTAGTAAGTATAAAAGTTTAAGTGAAGGTAGGGCAATAAAAATTAATGTAATAGCTGGTAAAATTGTTCAAATTAATTCAATAACTTGACCTTCTAGTAAGTAACGATTATTATATTTATTAAAAAATAATCTTCTTATTAAGTATCCTACTAAGATAGTAATTATTGCTAGAATTAATATAGCGTGGTCATGAAAAAATTCTAATTGTTCTATTAATGGAGATGAACTGTCTTGTAAGGAATATATATTTCATGTGGCAATTTCTAAAAAAAAGTAAAACTTTTATATATGGGGTTTAAATCCATTGCACTAATCTGCCATATTAGAAGTTAGAAATTATAGGAAGTTCTGAATATCTATGTTCAGCAGGTGGTATTAATTGAAGTCATTCAATTGATGTTGATAAATTTAATGGTGAAAGTCTTTTTCGTTGTAAATTAAATCTTTCTCAAATTGCAAAAAGTAAAATAAAAATTCTAATTAAAGAAATTAGTGATCCAATTGATGAAACTACATTTCATGTTGTGTATGCATCAGGATAATCTGAGTATCGTCGTGGTATTCCTCTTAAACCTAAGAAATGTTGAGGGAAGAATGTTAAATTTACTCCAATAAATATTGTTAAGAATTGAATCTTAAGAATTTTATTATTTAAAGTTAAACCTGTAAATAATGGGAATCATTGAACTACTCCTGCTATAATAGCAAAAACTGCTCCTATAGAAAGAACATAGTGAAAATGGGCTACAACATAATATGTATCGTGTAAGATAATGTCAATTGATGAGTTAGCTAGAACTACACCTGTTAATCCACCTACAGTAAATAAAAAGACAAATCCTAATGCTCAAAGTATAGAAGGAGAATAATTTAATTGTGTACCATGAAGAGTAGCTAATCATGAAAAAATTTTAATTCCTGTTGGTACAGCAATAATTATAGTTGCTGAAGTAAAATATGCTCGTGTGTCTACATCTATACCTACAGTAAATATATGATGAGCTCAAACAATGAACCCTAATAATCCAATTGCTATTATAGCATAAATTATACCTAAAGCTCCAAATGTTTCCTTTTTCCCTCTTTCTTGTCTAATAATGTGTGAAATTAACCCAAAACCTGGTAAAATTAAAATATAAACTTCTGGATGGCCAAAGAATCAGAATAGATGTTGATAAAGAATAGGGTCTCCACCTCCAGCAGGGTCAAAGAATGAAGTATTAAGATTTCGATCTGTTAATAGTATAGTAATAGCTCCTGCTAAAACAGGTAGAGATAATAAGAGTAGTAGTGCTGTAATAGCTACTGATCAAACAAAGAGAGGTATTCGATCATAAGTTAAATTAGTTGATCGTATATTGATAACTGTAGTAATAAAATTTACTGCTCCTAAAATTGAAGAAATACCTGCTAGGTGTAATCTAAAAATAGCTAGATCAACAGATGCCCCACCATGAGCAATATTTGATGATAATGGGGGATATACTGTTCATCCTGTTCCTGCACCTCTTTCTACTATTCTTCTTATTAATAGTAGAGTTAATGAAGGAGGTAATAACCAAAATCTTATATTATTTATTCGAGGGAATGCTATATCAGGTGCACCTAATATTAAAGGTACTAGTCAATTTCCAAAACCACCAATTATAATTGGTATAACTATGAAAAAAATTATGATAAATGCATGGGCTGTTACGATAACATTATAAATTTGATCATCTCCAATTAATGTTCCTGGGTTTCCTAACTCAGCTCGAATTAAAATTCTTAGAGATGTTCCAACTATTCCCGCTCAAGCACCAAAAATAAAATATAATGTACCAATGTCTTTATGGTTTGTTGAAAATAATCATTTGTTCGGTGAAATGGCTGAGCTTAGGCGATAAACTGTAAATTTATTTACGAAATATGAATTTCTTTCACCAGAAAGTCTTATAGTCAAATATGATTTTAAATTGCAAATTTAAAGGTGAGGACTAACTCTAAGGCTTAAAGAGAATGATCTTTGTTGGAAGCTTTGAAGGCTTCAAGTTTAATTTAACTTAAATCCTTAATTAGATTAAGTTAAATAGTGTTGTGCAATAAATTAGCCCTAGAATTGATATAGTGTTAAATAAAAAAATTGAAAAATTTTTTTGTGTAGGTAATTTAATAAATTTGATTTCGTTTGAGGTTAATAAGATAGTTGAAAATGTAATTCGTATATAGAAGAATAGTGTAAAAAGGGTTAATATGATTATGATAAATGCTAGTATGAAGGCATTATTTATTGTTAAGATTTGGATTGTAATTCATTTTGGTATAAATCCTAGAAAGGGTGGGAGTCCACCTAGTGACATAAAGTTAAGAATGAAAAGTATTTTTATGGTAAAGTTTGAATTTATTGAGGTGAATAATTGTTTTAGGTAAGAGATATTTAGTTTATTAAAAATCATTACAATATTGATTGTAATGATTGAATAGATGATGAAATAGATTATTCAAGATGTTTCTAAAAATATTAAAGCTGCAATTATTCATCCAATATGATTAATTGAGGAGTAAGCTAAAATTTTTCGTAATCTAATTTGGTTAACACCTATAATACCTCTAATTATTATACAGCAAATAATGATAAATGTAAAAAATAGAAGATTTGGATTGTATATTAATATGATTATTGGGGCAATTTTTTGTCATGTTAATAATAATAATCTATTTATTCAATTTAATCCTTCAATAACTTCAGGGAATCAGAAGTGGAATGGGGCAGCTCCTGTTTTTGTTAACATTGCTGAAGAGAAGATTAATGAAATTTTATCTTGTTGGGGAGTTAATATAAATTGTGATATTAATACAATTGAAAAAAGTAGAATCGACGAAGCTAAGGCTTGTGTAATAAAGTATTTAATTGATGCTTCTGTCGCTATTATATTTTTTGAATTATTTATTAAGGGAATAATGGAAAGTAAATTAATTTCTAGACCAATTCATATCCCTAATCAGGTTTGGGAGGACACTGTGATTAGGGTTCTAGTTAATAAAGTTGAAAGAAAGAGTAATTTATAAAATTTAATAATTAAAAAGAAAAGGACTAAAACCTTTATAAATGGGGTATGAACCCAGTAGCTTAATTAGCTTATCTTTTTATATTTTAGTATATGACGTACAAAAGTTTTTGATACTTTAAGAGATAGTTTAATTCTATCAAATATAATGAAGGCAATTACTTGCATGATTTATTCTATCAAAATAATCCTTTTGAATCAGGCACTTCATTAAAACTTTTTATACAAAAATATTTTTTTAAACATGGTAAATTTATTAAATATTTATATCTTCGGGTTTTTAAAAAAAAATATGGAGAATATTTTTTTTATTTTTAAACTAAATTTGTAAGGTTTATTTTTTTTATGAAAAAATTTTGTGGATTTTTTATATTGTTAATGATTTTAGTTTATATTTTTTTTTTGATCGAAAAAAAATCAAAAAAAAAATCTTGAAAATATGGGTAGCCTTTGATTTAAGGTAGTTAATAGAATTTAGTAATTTTGATTTCAAAAAAAATGCAAAATTTGTCATTTTTGTGAAATTTTTTTTTCAGGTGTTTTGTACGATTTTTTATGGTTGTAACCCAAAACTCAAGCATCCTAATATATATATAAAAAAAATATGGTCAATTTTAAATACCTATAATTGTTTAGGGTATCAACATTTGATAATTATTTAATTATCGATCGCCTTGTTATATTAATAATAATATATGAAAATGTAAAAACAAGGAAAGGGTGATCTGTGGATCACTATTCTTATAGATATACGAGTATACCCGGGGAATAATAAAAACCTAATTGGAAAAGGTAAGAATAACAGTTAATATTGTTTTAATTGAATATTATGGCCCTATTTTTACTTTAATTTTGAAAGATTTATTTTAAGTTTTAAAATATATTATGGATTTATAATATTTATTAATCATTCAAGATTATATATATATTATTATTATATTAATTTTATCAATAAAATAAAAATTACAATTTGTAAATAATTACATTTAAATAATTAAATTACCTGTTTAATAATTCAAAAATTATTTATATGGTAATACGATTTTTCTATAAAAAAAAAAAAAACCCTAATTTTCATATATACTTTAAATTCTTAACAATATAGACGAGAAATTAATCAATTAATTTTTTGTTGTTTTTTATATTGAAAATTAAAGCATTTTATTACTATTGAAATTTCTCGGATTGTACAAAAAATGAAAAATGATTAATTTTTATGTAGTTTTTAATTAATTTGGGTAGTTTTAAATTTTAATGTGTTTACAATTTATTTTTTGAATAAAAAGTTTTATTTTAGTGATGGTGTCGTATTTAATTGAATTTTTTATTTATTTAAATTTTGAAATTTAATTATTTTTTGATTTTTAAAAATATTTAAAATATAATTTTAAATTTAATTAGGGAGGACAAAGTTAAAATTATATTTTTAATTTTTGTTAATTTAAATTTTCGTATATTTTAAATTTGATATTAATTAAATTTATAGGTTTTAATTTTATTTAAATTAATTTGATTATTTAGATTTTGAAACAATGCTTGAGTTTTGGGTTTTATGGGAGTTGAATCTACAGCACAGCTAGTTTTGAAACAATGCTTGAGTTTTGGGTTTTATGGGAGTTGAATCTACAGCACAGCTAGTTTTGAAACAATG